AGCATTTCCTGCTGCGGTTTGTGCCGCAAAGGGTGTCCCTCTTCTTGTACCCTTGAATCCACAAGTACCGGCGGAGGACCAAGAAATTACCCGGCCTCGTACATCTGTAACAGTCACAATGGTATTGTTGAAACTTGCTTGAACATGAATAACCCCTTTTGGTATTCTACGCGCACTCTTACGTAAACCAATACGCCCATTCCTACGTGAACCGATTCTGGGTGCGGGTTTTGCCATATTTTATCGTCTCATAAATATAAGTCAGAGGTATATGGATATATCCATTTCATGCCAAAACGGATCTTTTCCGCTTTTTTTTATTTGTATATTGGGTCCCTTAGGGAGTCTCTTTTATTTTATAAAGATTATCCTTGTCTTTGTTTATGTCTCGGGTTGGAACAAATTACTATAATTCGTCCCCGTCTACGGATCAGTCTACATTTTTCACAAATTTTACGAATGGAGGCCCTTATTTTCATATTTGTCATTCCTTAACTGAATTTCAAATTTACTTATTTGAAGAAAATTAGTTTCTGGAAATTTGAAACTTTCGAATTGTATCCCTCCGAAAGGAATATTGAAGTTGAAAAAAAAACCACCTAATCGTTTGAATCCTTGTTTCGGAGTCTAGAAACTATATGCCCTTTGGTTGAATCATAATGACTTCTTTCAATTTTTACTCTATCTTCCGTTGGTATACGTATAAAACTACGTTGAATCCTTCCTGAACCATAACCTAGAATCCGATCTTCATTATCTAAATGAATCCGAAGCATACCATTCGGAAGTGATTCAGGAATTAAACTTTCATGAATCCAGTTTTCTTTTTTCATTCGCGGTAAAACCTCCTTGAAGTATTAACTAATGTAAGAGGAGAGTGAGAATAGAAACCTGTTCTTTATCTTTTTTTTTCACAAATGGTAAAGTTCCATATCTTAATTTGGATATAAGAAAGCTTACCATATATAACACAAAATTTCTCCGCCGATTCCTTCTAGTTGGGCCTCTCGGTCCGTCATTATACCCCGAGAGGTAGAAAGAATTACAATCCCCATCCCACCTAAAATTCTAGGAATTCGTTGATAACTAGAATAGATTCGTAGACCGGGTCGACTGATCCGTTTTAAATTTAAAACAGTTTTACATGGACCTTTCCTATTCCTTCTATGCCGTAGGGTTAAAACCAAAAAATATTTGTTGTTTTCCTGATGTTTCCTCACATTTTCAATAAAACCTTCTCTTAACAGTATTTTAACAAGGTTTTCGGTGATGTTAGTAGATGGTATTCGAACTGTTCCTTTTCTATTCATGTCAGCATTGCGTATAGAAGTTATTATATCAGCAATAGTGTCTTTACCCATGATAAATTAAAATTATTGTTACCCCCGAACTTTGATATAATCAACATGCTTTTTTCTTTCTATTTTATGAATTGTTAAAGATATATGCGTGAGACAAATTTACTAATTAATCTAGTTTACTCTATTCATATTTTATTCAAATGCTATAATAGCATTAGAGTCTCCGTTTTATTAGACTTATAATACTTCAGGTGCTAATGAAACTATTTTAGTGAAATTTAACTGTCTCAATTCCCGTGCGATCGCACCAAAAATTCTAGTTCCTTTGGGATTTCCTTCTTGATCAATAACAACCGCAGCATTGTCATCATATCGTAGTATCATACCGTTGTCACGTTTGAGTTCTTTACAAGTACGTACAATTACAGCTCTGATCACTTCGGATTTTTCTAGAGGTGTATTTGGTATTGCTTCCTTGATTACAGCAACAATAACGTCACCAATATGAGCATATCGTCGATTACTAGCTCCTATGATTCGAATACACATTAATTGTCGGGCCCCGCTGTTATCCGCTACATTTAAGTGGGTTTGAGGTTGAATCATATCATTTTTTTTTATTTGCTCTTTCACTGCGAAGGGGCTAAGTAAAAAAAGAAATATTGTTTGTCCAAAACAAAAAAAAAAGAAACCTATAATTTTGTTTTTTTTTTTCATTCAAAAGATTTCTTTTCTTTGGTTATACATTCTTATCCCGAAATAATGAATTGCGTTCGTATAGGCATTTTTGATGCCGCTATTGAAATAGCCTTTCTGGCTACATTTTCTGCTACTCCACCCATTTCATAAAGTATTCTACCCGGTTTAACGATAGCTACCCAATATTCGGGAGATCCTTTACCGGAACCCATACGCGTTTCCGCGGGTCTTACTGTAACAGGTTTGTCTGGAAATATACGTACCCATATTTTTCCGCCGCGGCGTACGTTTCGTGTCATTGCTCGCCGCCCTGCTTCTATTTGTCTAGACGTGATCCACGCGGGTTCAAGTGCCTGAAGAGCATATCTACCAAAGCAAATACGATTACCTCGATAAGATATTCCTTTCATTCTTCCTCTATGTTGTTTACGGAATCTGGCTCTTTTGGGGTTATAGTTGATGGTTCTTTTTCAATTTCAATTCCATCTCTACTACAGAACCGGACATGAGAGTTTCTTCTCATCCAGCTCCTCGCGAATGAAAAATAACAATTATAACATGGTATACATGTATTTAATGAATAATATACTGAATCGTGGGAGTCTTTGAGATTTTATCTAATATCTAATCTATTAGAAATTTGTATATCTTGTTTTGATAGTTTATATAAAAAAAACTAAACATGTATTCAATTTCTATTTTTTTATAGTTATAGATAATTATTTTATAGATTAGTTAGAGATAATAGATAATAATAATAGAATTTCGTTTTATTATAACGAGTATTTATTTTGTTTTGTCTTTTTTATTATCATATTATATTGGATCTATCAAAATTTAGAAATCCAATAAAATAAAAACTTTCGCGGGCGAATATTTACTCTTTCCATATCTATTTCAGTTGTAGGGTTATCCTATGACATGGCCTCTCAGAATAAAAGTGGATTGGTCCCGGGTTCGTTTCGCCATCCTACCCAATGAATTATTAGGATTCGTTTTCAATAGAATCTTCTGCATCCACGGGTTCCGTCGTTCCCATCGCTTCGCGATTAATGGTTAGGCCTGAATTCTACAGCGGAGCTCCTAATGAAAATGAAATGTGTTATTGAGTCAATTTTCTCAGTCTTTGTGGACCCAGGGCTCTTGACTTTTTTTGTTCTATGAACAAATTAATCGAATTATAGATCAATCAAATTAGTATTGATGCTTTATTACGCTATCCTTTATAAGATCGCTCAGAGACCTTACATATTGGAATCATATAGCATTAGTATTCTTTTTCTCTCTTTCTCTCACCCTTCCATTTATCTGCATTCTTTTTGTTATTGCTTCACAACTTAAAATCAGATTGGTTTTTCTTTTTTTTGCTTGTTTATGCAAACAAAAATTAAGTTGCTACAATGATATGATCAATATATCATATCGTGACTAGTTCTTTAGATCCAGATAATATGAAGCGGTGAGTTGGTTATTAGTTCGATAGTTATTAGTTCATACTATGGGCCAGTCCGTTTTTTTGACTACTAACCCTACAAAAACCAACGAGTCACACACTAAGCATAGCAATTATATCAATATAAAAAAATGAATTGAATTTTTATTCAACCTTATAGAATTGCCCATTTTTTTTTTGATTTAACAGAAAAAGAATGAAAGAGTTTGTCATTTTTTGCTTTTTTATTTCCGTAAAGACAAGTCAAATAAAGGCTTAGGCTTCCTCGTCTACAAATATCCAAATTTTGATGCCTAATACCCCATAGATAGTTCCAACTGCATAGGAACAATAATCAATTTTAGCTCGAATGGTTTGTAGAGGAACTCTGCCCTCTCTGATCCATTCGACACGCGCAATCTCTTTTCCGTCGATACGTCCTGCAATTTGTACTTGAATTCCTTTTGTACCTGCTTGTTCAGTTAATTCAATAGCCTTTTTCATTGCTTTTCGAAATGAAACCCTATTCTTTAATTGTCCGGCTATAAATTCGGCGAGAATATTAGGGTGTCCATAAGGGTTTGTAATTCTTGTAAGAGCAATGTTGAGTTTTCGGTTTACACAATTAATTTCTTTTTGTACATCTATCTGCAATTCTTCGATTCTTCGAGGCCCACCTTTACCTTCTAGTAATAATTTTGGGAATCCCATATAGATTATGACCTGAATCAAATCGATTCTTTTTTGAATCTTTATGCATGCAATTCCCTCAACACCAGAGGATATTTGAATATTTTTTTGTACATAATTCTTGATCCAATCTCGGATTTTTTGATCTTCTTGTAGCCCTTCGGAATAATTTTGTGGTTGTGCAAACCAAAGAGAATGATGACCTTGGGTTGCACCAAGTCTGAAACCAAGTGGATTTATTTTTTGTCCCATAATCTCCCAATACTATATATATCATGACACGTCATATCCGTGTACTTACTTATTTTTATTTCTCCATACGTTGCCTTTGAAGTATAATATGGCGTATTTGGCTCCTTTATACTTCCTTTTTTATACTTCCTTTACAGATATATCTTTTAATCCAATAGTTATATGAAAAACGGGTCTTTTTATCGGATAACTACGCCCTCGAGCTCGAGGTTTTAATTTTTTCACAGTAGTACCCCTTCACGACTTCCGCTTTGCTAATGATTAAACTTGCTTCGTTTAAACCGACATTGTGAATAGCATTTGTTGCTGCAGAATAAACCAATTTTAAAAAATTGGATAACCCACTCGATAAGGCATAAGTTCGAGTCTCATACGTCTTTCTTCGTATAAACGTCCACAAATCTGATCAATTTCAATTACTCTTTCCGCTTTATTAGCAGACATACATATATGTTTACTTAAAGCGCATATAGATTTCGGTATATGGATTCTTCTTTATCATAAGATTTGCCTCTCGCTAATAAACAATAAGCATCTATATTCACTTTTATTAACTACTCTTATTTTAACGACGAGATCTATTATCATTTTTTGTGTGTCCTCGGAAATTTATAGTAGGTACGAAT